ATTAGGTTCATCCCTGTAATAATCGGATGAACTGAGTTGTAGACATGAAAGCATAAGAACTCAACGGGATCCCCCTCGAATCAGACAAGGAAAGAGGGGGTAAGTCCCGTTGAGTTCTTAATAATCATAATATTTTTTTTTTAGAGATGTTTCAAAAACCTCCACCTTTTCTGATGATGTTTTTAAAAAATGAACTTCGTTAATTGATTCAGAACATCTGTTACTCAATAGTATCTGTCAATACTTAAAACAAAGAAGGAATCACTCGATTTACCCTTTTTGGATGACTCACAATTATATATAAATAGAATATATTTCTATCAATCAGATATCATGCAAACCCTTTCTATACTAATAGAATAGAACCTTATTCCATTTAATCTAATAAATATTTAATCTAATAAAAGTGAAATTTTTTTTTATAAGTTCGTTGAAATTGAAGAAGTTCTATATTGCTCAATAAATTGACCTATATTTATTTGTCCACTACCACTATGTTACGTAAGAAATCTAAAAAAGGGTTATGATAAAATAAACCTATATAAAAAAAAAAAATAAAAAAAAAAAAAAAAATGAAAACTACAAATATCCATTTTTTACGAACGGGATCGAGAATCTTTATTAATTCGACACAAGAAAGGGTTGGGTAAAATTCCGTTTCTTGTGTCAAGGACTAGGAGACGAACAATCTCCCCTAAAATCCTTTGTTCCTCTCATTTATACTTTGGTTTCTATTCTCCGCTTATTTATCTTTTGTTTTGATTCTAGTCAAATATAAAACTATTGATTCATTCTATATCATACCGTTTCAATTTGGATTGAAAAAACAAATAAATAAAGAAGAGTTAAGTAAAACAGTCGCCTTCACAATATACTATAACCAGGAATGCGGTATTAAGTAATTCCCGAAATCCGGTAGAATAAAGAATATAAATAAGCAAAATTTTTTTGATCATACATAATTCCCAACAAAAATTTGTTTATTTTTAGAGCTTGATGTTGATAAATCCGCAGATCTAGAAATTCATTTCGGACAATTGAACCTTCTCAAACTGTTTCTTTTTAAGAACCAAAAAGATTTGTGCCAAAATAACAGATGCCAAGAAGAGCAAAAGACCTTGGACACGTAATGGATCTTGAAGTACTATTTCCGCATCTCCCTGACCAAATCCACCCACATTAGGATTACTCGTTAATGGTTGATCAAGTTTGATGGATTCGCCCTCTGAAACAAGAAGTTCCGGTCCTGGAGGGATAATATCAACCACTTGACGTCCATCCGATGCATCCGCTATGGTTATTTCGTACCCCCCTTTTTCTTTTCGTATTATTTTGCTTACTATACCTGCTGCTGTAGCATTATAAACATTATTGTTACTCTTGCTCCCGTCGGGATAAATCTGACCCCTTCCCCTGTTCCCGCCTACATATATGGGATATTTTAAGAAGTGCACATCTTTCTTAGTAGCGGGGTCCGGGGAAAGAATAGGAAAGGTGATTTCACTATATTTCTGACCAGGAACCGGACCTATCACAAGAATATTTTTTTTAGTGGGACGATAGCTCTGAAAAGACAGATTTCCTATCTTTTCTTTAATCTCGGGCGAAATACGATCGGGAGGGGCTAATTCAAACCCCTCGGGTAAAATAAGAACAGCCCCGACATTCAAAGCTCCTTTTTTACCATTAGCAAGAACTTGTTTCAGTTGCAGATCATAAGGAATTCGAACAACTGCTTCAAATACAGTATCAGGAAGTACCGCTTGTGGAACCTCGATATCCACGGGTTTATTAGCTAAATGGCAATTGGCACATACAATACGGCCAGTCGCTTCTCGTGGATTTTCATAACCCTGCTGTGCAAAAATGGGATATGCATTTGAAAGGGGTGCCTGGGTTAGTATATATATCATGAGCGATACGGAAATGGATCGAGTAATCTCTTTCTTTATCCAAGAAAAGGTATTTTTAGTTTGCATGGTCCAATCATTGATCCCGAAAATTTCTACAATAAAATTAGGTAGGTCGCTAGTATAGTTCCCTATCTATAATTTTGCTATTTACTTAAATATTAAATATAAATAATTTTACTGGAATATTGGAGGAATCCCTTGGATGGGTAGTAAGTACAATTTTGAATGTTTTGCTTATGTACAAAGTAACAAATATTATAATTGGATCGTTCGATCACTTTTCAGTCATTCATTGAATGATAAATCACTACAAGTGAAGGAGATACACGATTTAAATAACGAAAGATCCAATATTTAAAAATTGTATCTAAAATGACTGGAAAAGTAGAAACAAGACCGGATATAATTTGATCATTATGAGCAAATCCAAAATCTTTGTAGACAGAGCCAATCATTAATTCCCAACCGTGGGGCGAATGGAATCCTATACATAAATCAGTTAATAAAAGAATAGAAAAAGCTTTTATTGTGTCGCTTAAGTTGTATAGGAATTCTTGAAACCAAGAGTTAAGAATAACAAGTTCTTCATTACCTAGAATAGAATAACCACTTAGAATACCGAAACAGATTATATTTGTCGAGAAGTGTAAAATTGTATGGATGCGATCCTCGTTGTGCATCTTGATCAATTGGATCGTTTCTTTGTAGATTTCGATGCGAGGCTTTTGTAAATGTGTTTCCGGGTATTCCTTTATCATTTCGTCCAAACGTAAGAGTTCCTCTAAGTCTATGAATTCTTTTAGAATACTCTTTTCTTGAATATCATTCAAAAAAATTTCGGATTGCCTAGTATTCCACCAATTAGTAAACCAAGATTCCAGACTTTTATTAAATGAGAGAGAGATCCACCAAGGCAAAAATACTATAGATGCAAGATATAGAAGGGAAATTAATACTTTCTTTTTTGCCATTTTTTCGTCTGTGAATTTAAAAATTTTTAATGAACGCACCTCATTCGTCGACTCTATATGATACTAATATTTCTATCAAGCATAAGTTCTATTACAAGTCATCGATGTATTTCCGGATTTTTTTGTGATTCAGTACAGCGGTTAGTCCTTGAATTTAGAAAGAATATAGAATAAGAAAGAGCCCTCTTCAAATTAATAGTAGTCGGATTTCGAGACGAAAGAACTCCCGTTCTATCAAAATATCAAATATTTAGAAAAAAAAATTCTTTACTTTACTTTATGATGAAATGTTTTGTTTTGATATATGATGAATCTATCATTTAGATTTGTTACTGAATTGAGTTAAGTGGATTTACATACGCATAAAAAAAATTGTGGACATAAACAATTTAGTTTTAGAATTGTTTCATATACGTTTGCTTTGGCTCGAGTAAGCGTTCTGAAGAAACTTCAGTTAAGTTATGCTATAGAAAAAAAGATGATTCTTGAGTTTTTTATCTCTTGCAAAGTATTCATTCTTCAGTTCCTTTTTTCAAAATACTTCAATTGGTACACGCAAGAAATAGGCCAATTCAGCAGCTTTTTGCTCAATCTCTCGTGGAGTAAAATTCTCATCAGTACGAGTCAAGGGAATGGCTCCTTGTCCTTTTATTTCCATATAAAGGACACGACGAGCATAAATACCCTCTTTAATTTCTATTCTGATGGACTGAATGTCTTTCATAAGGAATCGGAGGAATATGCGACGATTTTTTCCAGGAAATCCCCAACGAAAAATACACACTATGCCCTCTTTTATATCGAATCGATCATAACCACTACCTACATTCCACGAAATTGTGCACCACAAATAGGAGCTAATAAAAAGACCTGCGATCCCATAGAAAGACATCACGATACCTTGTGGAAAAAAAATTATTTGCTGAGAAGGAAATAAAGATATAAAATTCCTACCAAAATAACTGGACGTTCCAACCAATAAAAACCCTAATGAACCTAAAAAAAGAATAAAGGCCCAACAGAAATTACTTGTTTTTCGAGACCCCGCTATAAGTTCTACCCATATACGTTCTGATCGCCAACTCATACTCTAACTAGACCTAGTTGCATTTTATTGGAATTGGGAGAATAACAAAAATAATTTTTTTTTTTACTTTTTTTTGTTTCCGAAGTAACTCTCATCAACCAGCACTATTATGATGTGAACCTTTAGGGATAATTCATCGAATTTCTTAGATCCAAACTAAAATAATAACATCCCTTTCATATGATTTCCTAATACATATAGATATATTGACTTTACATTTCAGAAATTCTCCCCGATCCCGATCTATTTGAAAATAGTTATAATTCATTTATCATGTTTACACATACATAAGAGCTTATGCCCGAAGGAAGCCGCATATTATACCATATTTTACTAAATAGATATCCGTGTTATGATCCAAGTAAGTCTTGAAAAATATATATATATATATAAGATTTGTCCTTGTTGTATCTAAAAAATCTTGTTTTTTTGAACATAAAGAGATAAAGAAGCCATTGCAATTGCCGGAAATACTAAGCCCACTAAAGGCACAAAAATGGAGGGGAGACTGTTGAGAGTTATCATAGAATGGGTACCTCGATTTAATATTTGTACCTGTTATTTATTGTTATATTTATTGTTTTATATTTGAACCTTATCCTTATATTGTTATAAAGATATCTTATAATTCATATATAATTGTTATATTATACTAAGTATACCTAAGTGAGTATATATATACTTAATAGGGATAGGGAGTCTATAAGTATATGTTTTAAGAAATATATATTAATTTAAGAAATATATATTAATTTAATTTAAGAAATATATATTAATTTAAGAAATATATATTAATTTAAGAAATATATATTAATTTAAGAAATATATATTAATTAATAAAATTAATTAATAAAATACAATAAATATATAAATAAATGGACCTATTCATCTTTCTACATGTTTCTAATTCATCTTTCTACATGTTTCTACATGAAATATATATATACGATAATCCACCCTTTTTATATTCGTATTAGTAGTTATTATCTTTTCTTGTCTTATAAATTTCATAATTTACTAAAATTTTAA